GTATTCCGTTTAGTTTCAAAATACGAAGATGGGAATCATTTAATTTAACTATTTGTTTGATTGAAAGGTTATTCGTCATCTATTACATTACTTTACTGGATTCCAGTCGAATTTTAAAATGAAGATATTTGAAAGAAAAACGCTTTGCAGAAGGATTATGAAACTATTAATACAGTTTGATTACTCAACTCAATTCAATTAGTAATTACCCTAGCCCTAGAGTCCACTTCTTCCCCATACTACAAGTGAAAGGGAAAATGTAAAGACTACCATTAAAGCAGCCCAAGCAAGACTTACTATATCCATGTGAATTATGCCCCCGAATATGAAGAAACTCTTTCATTATTGATTACTAATAATATGGAATCAATGGCACAGAGTCAAAAAGAGATTCTGAACGAAGCCAGTTATTCATCCAATATTGATTGAATATCTAAGCACGCATAAATTCTCGCGAGTATGTATACAAAGCATCTTACATCTTTTCAACAACTAACAATTCCCCACTCAACTATATAATTCAAGAATCGGTGATTAGACAGTACATTAGTATTGGAAGTCTTGATAGACTAGTCCTTCCTAAAATCATCCGAGGCGCAAGGATTGACAGTTTTTTAATCTCCAGCTTCTTAAAATCAAGCAAGTATCGGGAGTTCTCGAGCCCTTTTCCTCTTTCTTCTTATGCTATGCAAGGATTCGGCGACTTATATTATATCAGCAAGCAAAGGGTTTTCGGGTTTTTATTGATCAGGCGACACCCGGATTTGAACTGGGGAAAAAGGATTTGCAGTCCCCCGCCTTACCACTCGGCCATGCCGCCAAAACGAGAAAAATAGATGGAAATATTCCTTAACTAAAAACCCTCCCTTTTTTGATTGGAGCCGAGCCCTTAGTATCTCAAACAATTATCAAAACACACAACGCCTAAAAATTGCATTTCTATCCTTTTTTTTTTATTCAAAGAAAAATTGGAGTTACACAATAAAAAATTCAGTCCAAATAAAATTGGACCCGTTAACTGTTGACTGTTAATTCATGAAAAGTTCTTTCTTAGATTTCAAATTGTGTTTCCTTAATGGCCTAAGAAAACGCAATTGATACACAACTAATCAGTATCAAGAATTTTCAAGAATAAATCCTTTTCAATTTCAAGTATAACAACAATTATGTATATATGTAAACCCCAGAACAAAAATTGTTACACAGATATACCTAATCTGGGATCTTATTTATATATGAGATGCCCACAAGGAATTAAGGTAATTAGCGTGCTTCAATTATTAATTGAATATATTTATTTAATATCAAATAGAAATTATGATATAGCATAGCACGGACCCGACTTACCCCAAGTGGAACTGGGATAAGTGATATGCGAATACTTTTTGAACACTGAAAAGTTAAGTGCTAAAAAAGGGTAAACTGTATAAGGCTCCTTTCTGTCTTTATCTCATTCATAGAGAAAAAACAGATAAAATCCCGAATCCATTTACTTTTCTAGTACCCAATCCGCGGATCCTAATATCATAGTAATAGGTATAAATTGGATCACTTTTTTGATATTCTATTTGATATTCTATACAAGACTCCATAAGTCTAAACGTCATAAATTTGTTTCTAGGAATGTTTTATGAATTTATTTCCATTTGTATTTGTTGCAAATTCTCATTTTTTTGAGTAGAAAATTCTCTTTATTTCTCCGCTCATACGTATTTCATAGATTACATCTATGATATGGAGTTAGATCAAATTTCATGTGATTCAGTAAACAAAATAGAATTCCATCATTGTTAGATCAATCCACATCATTTCATTACTAGATCAATCTATATGGTTCGATGAAGAATGAAATGAGCATTGGAAAATGAATGGGATTTTTTCGATAAATGGGAAACTAAAAATGCTCCGGGATGGAAATGAGGGAATGTCTACAATACCTGGGTTTAGTCAGATACAATTTGAGGGATTTTGTAGATTCATTGATCAGGGATTGACGGAAGAACTTGATAAGTTTCCAAAAATTGAAGATACAGATCAAGAAATTGAATTTCAATTATTTGTGGAAACTTATCAATTAGTAGAACCCTTGATAAAAGAAAGAGATGCCGTGTATGAATCACTCACATACTCTTCTGAATTATATGTGCCCGCGGGATTAATTTGGAAAAACGGTAGGGATACGCAAGAACAAACCATATTTATTGGAAAAATTCCTCTAATGAATTCCCTGGGAACCTCTATAGTTAATGGAATATACAGAATTGTGATCAATCAAATATTGCAAAGACCGGGTATTTATTACCGTTCAGAGTTGGATCATAACGGAATTTCGGTCTATACCGGTACCATAATATCAGATTGGGGTGGAAGACCAGAATTAGAAATTGATAGAAAAGCAAGGATATGGGCGCGTGTGAGTAGGAAACAAAAAATATCTATTCTAGTTCCATCATCAGCTATGGGTTCGAATCTAAGAGAAATTCTAGATAATGTTTGCTAC